AGGGGTCGTTCCCCACCCCGGAGCGACTTTACCATATTCCGAATTCAATGGTTTTAATAAACTGCCCACATTCGTTCGTTTTGGACCAGATCGAGAATCGTTCTCAACAGTTTGTGTAACCATAAATCCTATTGTAGTCATTGAGATCTGTTGACTTTGTATACTCTTCCGTTGTAAATAAATGATCTTATCATAGATTCGTTGTGTTCTTGAACTTTTCTAATAATGGAAACAGCAACCCTAGTCGCCGTCTTTCTATCTGGTTTACTTGTAAGTTTTACTGGGTACGCCTTATATACCGCTTTTGGGCAACCTTCTCAACAACTAAGAGATCCGTTCGAGGAACATGGGGACTAGTTGAAGTAATGAGCCTCCCAATATTGAGAGGCTCATTACTTCAATTGAAATCGAGATAATGAAAAGACTTTCATTTTTTAGTTGGAACTTTAGGCGGTTCTCTAAAAAAGATAGCGAAAAAAATAATCCCTAGGGTTGAGACTAAGAGGAATGTATAAACCAATGCTTCCATAGATTCGATCGTGATTTACAATTATAGCTTCCATACCTATTTGTTTTTTCTTTCTTTTATTGGGGACCATCTCCCGGCTACCGAAAGAGCAAGAGACAAAAAACGGGGAGTCAAAGCAAGATTTCTCTGCTACCCTCTATCAATATCAAAATCACTAACAAATCATAAAAAGAAAATAGATTCGAAAGACATCAAAAGAAGGTTGGATCAGACTACTTGTCTTCTTGTAGTTGGATCTCCAAGTTTTTGGAAGGCTCCAAATTCTACTTGAGCATCCAAATCTGGGTCAATCCCAGCAAAAACATCTCTGAACAGGGTTCTAGCACCATGCCAAATGTGTCCGAAGAAGAAGAGCAAAGCAAATGAAGCATGTCCAAAAGTAAACCAACCCCTTGGACTGCTACGAAAAACACCGTCGGATTTCAAAGTAGCACGATCTAATTCAAAAATTTCACCCAATTGAGCGCGTCTAGCATATTTTTTTACAGTCGCAGGGTCATTATAACTGACTCCATTGAGTTCGCCACCGTAGAACTCAACAGTTACACCGACTTGTTCGACACTATACTTCGATTCGGCTCTTCGAAAAGGAACATCCGCTCGAACAATCCCGGCTCCATCTACCAAAACAACCGGAAATGTTTCGAAAAAAGTGGGCATACGACGTACAAAAAGTTCACGACCTTCTTTATCTCTAAAGATAGGATGTCCTAACCATCCAACCGCTATTCCATCCCCGTTATCCATTGAACCCGCCCTGAATAATCCCCCTTTTGCCGGATTATTGCCGATGTAATCATAAAAGGCTAATTTTTCAGGAATTTTAGACCAAGCTTCTGATAAACTTTGATTTTCGGCTAACCCCGCACTAATTCGTCGATATATCTCTTGTTGGAAGTACCCCTGATCCCATTGATAACGAGTCGGTCCAAACAATTCGATCGGGGTAGTTGCTGAACCATACCACATAGTTCCGGCAACAACAAAAGCTGCAAAAAAGACAGCAGCGATACTACTGGAAAGGACAGTTTCGATATTACCCATGCGCAATCCCTTGTATAGACGTTGGGGTGGTCGAACGCTAAGATGGAATAGGCCTGCTAATATGCCCAATGTCCCAGCCGCAATATGATGAGAGGCTATTCCTCCCGGAACAAAAGGATCGAAACCTTCCACGCCCCACGCTGGATTTACCGGTTGTACTTTTCCAGTTAGTCCATAAGGATCGGACACCCATATTCCCGGACCATACAAGCCTGTTACATGAAATGCACCAAAACCAAAGCAAGCCACCCCCGCGAGAAATAAATGAATTCCAAAGATCTTGGGCAAATCCAACGAAGGTTTTCCTGTACGTTCATCAGTAAATATTTCTAGATCCCAATACACCCAATGCCAGATAGCTGCTAAAAAGCACAAGCCCGAAAACACAATATGCGCTCCGGCGACACCTTCGTAACTCCAAATACCCGGAGATGTTATAGTCCCTCCTGTGATACCCCAGCCACCCCATGAATTGATTATTCCTAAACGCGTCATGAAGGGTATGACAAACATACCCTGTCTCCACATTGGATCCAGAACGGGGTCAGAAGGATCAAAAACTGCTAATTCATACAGAGCCATCGAACCGGCCCACCCAGCAACCAGAGCTGTATGCATTATATGAACAGCAAGCAACCGGCCGGGATCATTCAATACGATAGTATGAACACGATACCAAGGCAAACCCATGAAAATACCCCTTTATCAAAGAAAAAAGACACTACGCAACTTTATTACATTGGACACGACTATACTCTGCCGATGTTACGTCCCCCGAGGAGAGGGCGATTAGTTCAGAGCAAGGGTTCATAATTTGTTTGATTCTATTAGCAATAATGGAACAATTCCGTTCGTAGGAAAAAAGAGAAGCAGATTTATTCTATACTCGATAAGTACCAATACGCAATGGGCCGCTTGATGCCTTTTCTATAAACGAATGGGACCATCTTTGTTCATGATTACAGGGGCCTAGTTCTAAGAATTGATCTTATTCATTCTGTCTTTCTTTATGCATTTTTGATAAAGAACAATATTATCAAAACAATAAAACCTTTCTTACGTTTTCACATCTAAAGTCTAGTATTTTTTTTTATTTTTTCTTTCATTTAATGCCTGTTGGTGTGCCAAAAATACCTTATGATATTCCTGACGACGAAGACGAGGAAGCAACTTGGGTTGACTTATAGTGCGACTTGGCAGATCTATTGGGTCATATGGGCTTTCCCCCTTCTCTTCCCGATCAAGAGATCCTCTATTTCGCCCAAAAAAGATGAATTGGATCATCAAAAATTTGGAGCGTGAAGTGCAATTAGATCCTTTTTTTAAGGGGATTCAAATTACTATTATCAATTCAAATAATTTATGGCTGGCTCGGTTGGACTAAGAAATTGAAATATCCAGACTTCGTTTAAAAAAACCAATTGGTAATATATCTACCATTACTCCTTATAAAGGGATTCCTCTATTCTAAAGAAATCTTCTTTGGAAATAGAAGTGATTTTAAACTGTTCTCTTAATCAATCGAGTAATATGTATAAAGACCTCAAATATTTGCCGGACTATACGGATTGAGAAAAAAGAAGTGGTAAGGGGAGTATTTGTCCTATATGTGCAAATCGAAGGCGGGCAGATCTTTACCCGGAGTAGAGTATAAACCTAAAAAGAGTAAGATAAAAGAGGCCCAGTTTGGAACAAGAAAATGACATCGTGATTTGGATTGGATCGCGATGAAAGAATACATCAATGAAAAGTGAATTCGATCCGGTTAATGAATTCTTTTTTCTAAGGAAAGGAATCAAAACTCATCTTTATTGAAAAATCGAAGAAAAATTAGGAGTCAGTAAAGAGCATGCTCTGAAATCCGAAAGGGGGATTGGAATATACACATTGATTTTTTTGCAAATTTTTTTGAACCGTATGCGCCAAACGGCGCCTGTACGGTTCCTACGGAATACAATTTTAACCTAATCGACCGACTTTATCGAGAAAGAGCACTTTTTTTATTCAAAGACCTTAGTCCCGAGACGGCAAATCACATTGTTGGTCTTATGATATTTCTGAATATCGACGATTGTAACCAAGAGCAATTTTTATTTATAAACTCTACGGGTGGAGGAGTAATGCATGGGCTAGCTGTTCATAATGCGATAAATTTTGTGCTACCAGATGTACATACACTCTGTCTGGGAGTAGCCGCTTCAATGGCAGCTTTTGTCCTGGCCGGAGGCTCACAGACTAAACGTATAGCATTCCCTAACGCTTGGCGCCAATGAGGTTTTATTTGAAAGAAAAAAGACGACTATGCCTTCGCCATATGAAAAATGAATCTCCATATGAAATATGAATAAAAAAGTAATAATAGCATGGCACTTTGAATTCGATATACAAAAGTTTTTTTCAAAGCATTAGATTTTTTATCGAGAGAGTAGTATGAGATAAAAGGTATTTCCGATGTGTTCTTATCTATCGGCAGTGCAGTTCAGCGTCACAAACTTTTTTTCACACGGCAAATCTCTTAATAATATTTATGTTCTGAACTAGTGAAAAAAAAAATTCTTTTTCCCTTAGGTTATTTAATCAAATAAAAAGCAACTTTGGGATTGCTTAATCATAGACAAAAAAGAAATATAGAAAGCAACGGAGCCATCATAGTAGTTTTTAACTCCCACGAAAGGAAGGGTGGTAATTTGATCATTTTCCGAGCGGGGTCTAATCAATCCTATTTTTCTCTTTCGTTGGGGGGGGCGTAAGGATCAATTTTATTCTAGAGCCGTATGCAATGCATAGAAAGATGCCTGTACGGTTGTGCAATTCTATTTTTTTCGTGCTATTCTTTTCTCTTTCTTTTATCTTCCCTTCATCATGTGCAATAGAAAAACTTTTGATTTTGTTATATCATCAGGGTAATGATCCACCAACCTACTAGTACTTTTATTCAAGGCTACATGGAAGAGGTAATCATGGACACAGATTTGGTGCTAAAACTACGTGAAGAGATCACAAACTTTTTTGTACAAAGATCGCACAAACCTTTCTGGATGGTCTTCGAAGACATGGAAAGAGATGTTTTTCTGTCACCAGAAGAAGCCAAAGCTTATGGAATTGTTGATTCTGTAGGGCTTGAAGGGCTTCAATGGCGTAACGGGCATAAATGATACTAGCCTGTATTTCGCGCAAATCTCTAATTTTAGATTACCGCTACCGACAGAGTTGACTCGAAATAATCCGGTTAGGATGGATCTAAACCATCCAATTATATCTATATCTATGATTCAACATGCCAACTATTAAACAACTTATTAGAAAGACAAGACAGCCAATCAGAAATGTTACAAAATCGCCCGCTCTTAAGAGATGCCCTCAACGTCGAGGAACGTGTACTAGGTTGTATGTGCGACTCGTTCAGATCATGAGCTAGAACAAAGGAAAGCGAACAAGTTTCCAGTATCAAAGGTCAGTACCGGTGAATAGGCTGGAACGAAAAAATGAACTCTATTTACTATCTAAAAAACGAAAATGGATCATATGCCTTTCATTGTGTAGGAAATTTATGGTTTCCCTTGGTGTAAATTCAATCACCTCAATTTAAGAATTCTCCATTGGTAGCAAATGCTTATCCATTAAGCGGAGGAACTCTTGGTTTCAATTTCAAAGATTAGGCCACCCTCTTGCAAGAACGGACTAACAAGGTCAGCTATCCAGCTAACCCTCATAATTAAATACCGTTACTGTATAGGTAGATCTCGTTGTGAAGACCTAGTTACTGGATAATTCATGGGTAGAGCTAAAGAATGTGAACTATACAAGTTCCCAATAGCATTAATTAAATGAAGTTAAAGGCTCCGGTGTATAGAGAAGACCTCACCGTTTAAGAAGTAACCATAGAAACGATGGAATCCACTATTGCTTTAGAATTTATATTTCTTATTATCTTTTTAATACCTAGTAGAATCCAATTTCAAATTGTGAGGTAAAACAAAGGTCTCAAAAAATAAAAAATCGTGGTCGGGAAGGTTATCGTAGCCAAAGCCATTGGAATTTTGAGTTTATACATTGGAAAAACTCATTGGGTTCTTAATAGACTAGGAAGGGGGAAAAAGAATAACTGCAAGAACGGAAATCAATTAGTTATTCGACAAAGTTTGATTTATGCATATTCAATGACCAGAACTAGACGGGGATATATAGCTCGGAGACGTAGAAGAAAAGCACGTTCATTTATATCAAGCTTTCGGGGAGGTCTTTTAAAGCCTCAACAAGACATAAGAGCTTTGGCTTCGTCTCATCGGGATAGGAATGGGCAAAAAAGAAATTTTCGTCGTTTGTGGATCACTCGAATCAATTCAGAAATTCGTGACGGGTGGGTATATTATAACTATAGTAAATTCATCCATGATCTATACAAGAGACAGTTGCTTCTTAATCGTAAAATACTTGCGCAAATAGCTATAGCAAATAAAAACTGTCTTTATCTAATTTCCAATGAAATCATAAAAAAAGTAAATTGGAAGGAATCTGCCGGAGTAATTTAAACGGAGTTCCCCGGAGAATGACCTCCGGGAAAGTAGAGTCAAAATGACTCAAAAAAGAAATAAATAGGACTCAACACTTTCAATCAACAATTTGGAGTTTGACTTCTGAATCCGATTTTTGATTTGTTTTTGTCTTACGAAACGAGAAGCAAAGCCGGTCCGGATTGTCGGATTTTTGCACAAAGCATCAATCTGCGTTTGAGTTCGGGTGTGAATTTTCATTCAAGTGACGAAAGAGTAAATCTATTTTTTTTGTCTCTCACAGTCGACTTATATTTCTTTCCGTCTGACTTATATTTCTTTCGGACTCGCGCGGTCGACTTGTTTCTTTCACCTTGTTTCTCATTAGTAATAAAAGGTAACGAAGATAAAATACGAGCTTGTTTTATAGCAAGAGTCATTAATCGTTGTTGTTTCAAGGTCAATTTATTTACTCGTCTAGATAAGATTTTTCCTTGCTCACTAATAAATCGACCAATTAAACTCATGTTTCTATAATCAATTCGATCCCCCGATTGGATCGGGGGCAAACGCCTACGAAAAGATCGCTTGGATTTAAGCAAAGGTCGCTTGGATTTATCCATGGTTTGTTTAATTTATTTCTTTAAACCGAAAATCCTATTTCGGTTGGATCTAGAAAATGAATTAGAATACATAAAAACAATAGGATTTTCTTTCTATTCAAATTATCTTAGCGATAATTAGCATAGCATTTTTCCTCCTCCTGGGGAGGGTGCAAGTGCTCGGTTCGAGCTATTTCGTTATCTCCCCATGAATCGTATGTTTGAAACAATATGGACAGAATTTTCTCAATTCCAATCGATTAGGCGTATTGTGCCGATTCTTTTGAGTCATATATCTGGAAATGCCTTTTGATGCCTTATTAACAACCTTTCGAACACAAGTAGTACATTCTAAAATAACTGTTATTCGGATATCCTTCCCCTTGGCCATGAACCTCCTTTAGATTTTTTATTTACTCAACGCTTTTCCTTTCGATTCGAAATGAAGAAGAAAGAAAAATTCGTTTAAGTATCTTGTATAATATTCTTTCTAGACCCACATTTTATAGTCTACTTCCATTCCTCTATTATTCTACTATTCGAATTGGAATCCGAATCCCACAGCCGTTGAATCCACTTTTCTTCTTTCTCTTTCCTCCCTTATTCTAAAAATCAGAAAAAATAGAGAAAAGAGAAATAGAGAAAAGAGAAATAGAGAAAAGAAAATATAGAGGGGGAGACTTGATTAGTGACCGCTATTTCATTGTAGTTCTAATCTTCTTTATTCCTTTCCACGTCACTAACTAGAATGAAAAAAAGGGGAATGTCAACGCATCCGGGAAAAAACGATTAATCTCTATCAATAGACCTGCTAAAGACGCAAACCATAGCG